TGTTAGTAATTCAATCGATTCTTAGAAAATATATTATACTACCTTCATTGATAATAGCTAAAAATTTGGGTCGAATACTATTATTCCAAGAGCCCGAGTGGTCCGAGGATTTTAAGGATTGGAGGCGGGAAATTTATGTTAAGTGCACTTATAGTGGTGTTAATTTATCTGAAACTGAATTTCCGAAAAACTGGTTAACAGAAGGTATTCAGATAAAGATCCTATTCCCTTTTCGCCTGAAACCCTGGCACAGATCTAAGACTAAGATACAAACCTCTCAGAAAGATGCAAAAGGGGAAGAAGAAACTGATTTTTGTTTTTTAACAGCTTTGGGATTGGAAACTGAAATGCCCTTTGGTTCTCCCCGAAAACGACGTTCGTTTTTTGAACCCATTTTTAAAGAACTAAAAAAAAAAATATTGAAAACTAAGTTTTTTATAGTTTTAAGGGTCTTCAAAGAAGGAAAAAGAAAAGAACTTTCAAAAAGAAACTTAAGAGAAATCGATGAATTGGGGGAAACTCAAAAAAATTCGATACTCAGTAATCAGAAGATTGACGAATCGTCTATTGAAATTCCATCTATGGATTGGCCAAACTTCTCCCGGAACGAAAAAAAAATGAAAGCTCTGACTATTAGAACAAGCAGAATACGAAATCAAATATATAAAATTACAAAAGCAAATAAAAAAGGCTCGCTAACTCAAGAAACAAATATTAGTTCGAACAAACCAACTTATTCTGCTAAAATAGTAGACGCATCAAAAAAGATTTTGAAGATATTCAAAAAAAGAAATACTCGATTAACCCGTAAATCCTATTTTTTTGTAAAATTTTTTATTGAAAAGCTATACAGAAATTTTTTTTTAGCTACCCTTACTATTCCAAGAATCAATGCAAAAGCTTTTCGTGAATCAACAAGAAAAAAAATTAAAATTTTTGAGAAAAACATCCACAATAATGAAGAAAATCCGGAAATAATTAAAAAAACAAATCAAAATAGAATTCACTTTATTTCGACTGTCAAAAAATCGCTTTTGAAGATTAGTAATAAGAATTCAAAGATTTCTTGTAATTTATCCTCTTTTTCACAATCACAAGCATATGTATTTTACAAATTGTTACAAGCCCCAACTTTGAACTTTTTTAATTTAAGACCTATTCTTCAATATCACGTAACATCTCTATTTCTTAATAACGAAATAAAATATTTTTTTGACAAACACGGAATATTTAATTACCAATTAAGACATAAACCCTTTTGGCATTTTGGAAGGAATCTATGGAAAAACTGCTTAAGTAATCATTATCAATATGATTTCTCTCGGATTAAATGGGCTAGATTAGTACCACGAGAATGGCGAAATAAAGCCCATCAACGCTGTATGGCTCAAAATACCGATTTCACTAAAAGACATTCATATGAAAAAAACGGATTAACTCATTGCGAAAAACAAAATTTTTTTGAAGCAGACTCATTACATAATAAAAAATCGAATTTTAAAAAGCACTATAGATATTATTATCTTTTATCATATAAATCGATTAATTATGAAGATAAGAAATACTCATATATTGATAGATCACTAGGCCAAGTAGATAATAAAGAAGAGTATTATTATAATTACAATATAAAGAAAGGAAATTTATTTGCTATGTTGGAAGGTATCCCTATCAATAATTATCTAGGAGAAGATGATATTATTGATATGGACAAATTCTTGTATAGAAAATATTTGGATTGGAGCATTCTTAATTTTTATCTTCGAAATAAGGTCAATATTGAAGCCTGGGTTGATATGGATACTGGTACCAACAGTAAGCAAAATACTAAGATTGGGTCCGATAATTCTAAAAAAACTGATGCAATTAATAAAAGAGGCCCTTTTTATCTTACAATTCATCAAGATGAAGAAATTAACCCATCCAACAAAAAAAAAACACTTTTTGATTGGATAGGAATGAATGAAGAAATACTAAGTTGTCCTATATCAAACCAGGAGCCTTGGTTCTTTCCAGAATTGGCGCTACTTTTTAATGCATATAGAACAAAACCATGGATCATACCAATCAAATTACTTCTTTTCAATTTTAATGGAAATGGTAAAAAAATTCTAACCGGAAAAAAGGAAGCGTATCTTTTTATATCATCCAATCAAAAAGAATATCTTGAATTATCGAATAAAGGGCAAGAAGAAAAAGAGCTCGCAGACCAAGGAAATCCGGAATCAGATGCACAAAACCAAGTAAGTCTTGGATCAGTTCTCTCAAACCACGAAAAGGGTGTTGAAGAAAATTCTACGAGATCGGACAGGAAAAAACGTATAAAGAAAAAGCAATACAAGAGAGAAACAGACGTACAACTCGATTTCTTCCTAAAAAAATATTTGTGTTTGCAATTAAGATGGAGAGGTACTCTTTCTTTCAGGGAAAAAATACTCAACGATATGAAAGTATATTGTCACCTGGTTCGACTGATAAACCCTAGCGACGTTACTATAGCCTCTATTCAAGGAGGAGAAATTTGTTTGGCTATTTTGATCACTAAGAAGGATTTCGCTCTTACAGAATTGACGAAAGGGGGAATGCTTATTATCGAACCACGTCGTTTGTCTGTAAAAAATGATGGCCGATTTTTTATATATCAAATCGTAGGTATTTCATTGGTTCATAAGAATAAGCGCAAAATTACTAAAAGATACCACGAAAAGGGCTATGTTGATAAAAAAAAATTTAATGAATTTATTGCAAAACATCAAAAAATGACTGGAAATAGAAAAAAAAATCATTATGATTTGCTTACTCCTGAAAATATTTTATTCCCTAAACGTCGTCGAGAATTAACAACCCTAATTTGTTTCAATTCGAAGAACCAAAACGGTATGGAGAGAAATCCATTATTTTGTACTAACGTAAAAAGCAGGGGTTACTTTTTGGATAAAAACAAAGATTTTTCTAGAGAGAAAAATCAACTAATTAAATTAAAATTCTTTATTTGGACCAATTCTCGATTAGAAGATCTAATTTGTATGAATCGCTATTGGTTTAATACCAATAACGGGAGTCGTTTCAGTATGGTAAGGCTACATATGTATCCACGATTGAAAATGCGTTAATAGTGTGCTTTTCCTATCGACCATGTCCATGTTTGGGACATGAAAACAAAGAAATGGATACATGTCTTGTCTTCCATTCCAGTCTGATACAAGATACCAATTTAATGGCATACATATTAATTAGATCCATAAATGAATCAAGAAGCTATTTTTATTTTAGGTCCAATTTTTCTGTTTTGCAGAAATATACCATCCTTTTTGATCCCAATCAAAATTGAAAATTGGATTGATTATTGATTTTCTAGCAAATTCATAACGAACTTAAGATTATTGTATATATCAAATTCAAGTAACTAGTATTATTATCACTGATCAGTAAAATTCATCTTCAAAAAAGGAGGGAGAGAGGGTTTCGTTTTATGGTAAAAAATTCATTCGTCTCAGTTATGTTTCAAGAAAAAAAAGAAGAAAACCGTGGATCCGTTGAATTTCAAGTATTACGTTTCACTAATAAGATACGGAGACTTACTTCACATTTAGAATTACACAGAAAAGACTATTTATCTCAAAGGGGTCTACGGAAAATTTTGGAAAAACGCCAACGTCTACTAGTGTATTTGTCAAAGAAAAATAGAGTACGTTATAAAGAATTAATTAGTAAGTTGAATATTCGGGAGTCAAAAAATCGTTAATTTGNAAAAAAAAAAAAAAATTTTCGAATTATTAGATTTTGAGTCTTGATGAACTTTTTGTTGTTTTCAACAATTCATGTAAGAATGAATCGAGTAAAAACCTATGAGTATACTAGCTACAGAAAAAGAATTTATGATAGTCAATATGGGACCTCACCACCCATCAATGCACGGTGTTCTTCGTCTTATCGTTACTCTAGATGGTGAAGATGTTATTAACTGTGAACCAATATTGGGTTATTTACACCGAGGGATGGAAAAAATTGCGGAAAACCGAACAATTATACAATATCTGCCTTATGTAACCCGTTGGGATTATTTAGCTACTATGTTCACCGAAGCAATAACTGTAAATGGACCCGAACTCTTGGGAAATATTCAAGTACCCAAAAGAGCCAGCTATATCCGAGTAATTATGTTGGAGTTGAGTCGTATAGCTTCCCATCTGTTATGGCTTGGCCCTTTTATGGCAGATATTGGTGCACAGACTCCTTTCTTCTATATTTTCAGAGAAAGAGAATTAGTATATGATCTGTTCGAAGCTGCCACCGGTATGCGGATGATGCATAATTTTTTTCGTATCGGAGGAATAGCGGCCGATTTACCTCATGGTTGGATAGATAAATGTTTGGATTTCTGCGATTTTTTTTTAACGGGGGTTGCTGAATATCAAAAACTTATTACGCGAAACCCTATTTTTTTAGAACGGGTTGAAGGAGTAGGCATTGTTGGTGGAGAAGAAGCAATAAATTGGGGTTTATCCGGACCAATGCTACGAGCGTCTGGAATAGAATGGGATCTTCGTAAAGTTGATCATTATGAGTGTTATGACGAATTTGATTGGGAAGTCCAGTGGCAAAAAGAAGGAGATTCATTAGCTCGTTATTTAGTCCGAATCAGTGAAATGACGGAATCTATAAAGATTATTCAACAGGCTTTAGAAGGAATTCCAGGAGGACCCTATGAAAATTTAGAAATTCGATGTTTTGATAGAGAAAGCGATCTAGAATGGAATGATTTTGAAGATCGATTCATTAGTAAAAAGCCTTCTCCCACTTTTGAATTGACGAAACAAGAACTTTATGGGAGAGTAGAAGCCCCAAAAGGTGAATTGGGAATTTTTCTGATAGGAGATCAAAGCGGTTTTCCTTGGAGATGGAAAATCCGCCCACCGGGTTTTATCAATTTGCAAATTCTTCCTCAGTTAGTTAAAAGAATGAAATTGGCTGATATTATGACAATATTAGGTAGTATAGATATCATTATGGGGGAAGTCGATCGTTGAAATGATAATTGATACAACAGAAGTACAAGATATCAATTCTTTTTCCAGATTGGAATCCCTGCAAGAGGTCTATGGGATCATGTGGGTGCTTGCCCCTATTTCAACCCCGGTAGTGGCAATCACAACAGGTGTCCTAGTAATTGTGTGGTTAGAAAGAGAAATATCTGCAGGAATACAACAACGTATTGGGCCTGAATACGCCAGTCCCTTGGGAATTCTTCAAGCTTTAGCAGATGGGACAAAACTACTTTTCAAAGAAAACCTTCTTCCATCTAGAGGAAATAGTAGTTTATTCAGTATTGGACCATCTATAGCAGTCATAGCAATTCTACTAAGTTCTTCAGTAATTCCTTTTAGTTATAACCTTGTTTTAGCTGACCTTAATATCGGTATTTTTTTATGGATTGCCATTTCAAGTATTGCCCCTATTGGACTTCTTATGTCAGGATATGGATCAAATAATAAATATTCCTTTTTAGGCGGTCTGCGAGCTGCTGCTCAATCGATTAGTTATGAAATACCATTAACTTTATGTGTTTTATCAATATCTCTACGTGCGATTCGCTAAAACCTAAGCTTTCAGTTTTCCTATTGTTTTGCTTTTCGTTCTAGAAAAAAAAAACTTGAATAGAAAAATCGAGATCTTCTGTTTTTTATTCATTTATTCTTTAGGTTAATAAATTGGGTTAATAAAAGAAATTTGATAGTTATATATGAGCGAAAGAGAACAACTTTTTAATTCGCAGTACAAGTGGCTTAAGTCTCATTTCCTATGTACAAGCATTAAGGGGAAGTAAACAAAAGAAAAAGTGGAGGAAGCCCCTTACCCCAAGATTAGTTGATTGATCATCCTAGCTTGAAGCGGGCCCAAAAGACCAACCTTATGGAATTTTCATTAGCGTTTGTGTGTATTACAATATGTATGGATTACGGGGGTTGAAAACACAAAATGGGTGGATAGGAAGGAACACCAAAAAACACACAACGGGTTAGTAATGTAGATTATGATTATGTCAATTATCTAAAAGGATACTTCTGCATAACCTAAAAAGAATACTAATTGGGGCTTTAAGTTGGTAGAAATGATCAGGCAGTACTCCCCACAATTCCGATCCAGAGTATGCTCCTATCCGCCAGTTAAAGAAATAACTATCAGGAACGAAATAATCCTTTCCCCTTTTTTTAAGCCCCCCTTTCTCTTAGAAAGAAGAATAGGAACAAAAAAAATAGAAAAAAAATTCCAATAGGAAAGGATCCTTTTTTTCTTTCTTTCCTATATTGATGAAATAAAATTCGTGTCATGATTCATGAACTAGTTGAATATCTAATTCTTTTTCGTAATCGAAACTAAAAAAAGGATGGGTTGAAATATCTATTTATATTTCGACAAGGAGTATTTTATTGAAGGGTTGATTAAGTTATTACTCAACACAGCAAAATGGAAATTCTTAAAGGATGAGATTAATTCCGAAATACTTTTTTTTCTTAGAGCAGACAGAATTCCTGTGGTATAATTGGGGACCCTCCACTAGATTTTGATTTATCTATTCTATAACCATATGAAGATAACTCCCGTCCTTACATTTATTTGTGGCCCTGAGGAGCCGTATGAGGTGAAAATCTCATGTACGGTTCTGTAATAGCGATGGGAACCGTAATGTTACCACCGACTATGATTATCTAACAGTTCAAGTACAGTTGATATAGTTGGGGCACAATCAAAATATGGTTTTTGGGGGTGGAATTTGTGGCGTCAACCTATAGGGTTTATCGTTTTTCTAATTTCTTCCCTAGCGGAATGTGAGCGATTACCTTTTGATTTACCAGAAGCAGAAGAAGAACTAGTAGCGGGTTATCAAACCGAATATTCAGGAATCAAATTTGGTTTATTTTACGTTGCTTCCTATCTAAATCTATTAGTTTCCTCATTATTTGTAACAGTTCTTTATTTGGGGGGTTGGAATCTTTCCATTCCATACATATTTGTTCCTGAGCTATTTGAAAGAAAAAAAGTGGATGGAATCTTTGGAACGACAATTGGTATCTTTATTACATTAGCTAAAACTTATTTGTTCTTGTTCTTTCCGATTACAACAAGATGGACTTTACCGAGACTAAGAATGGACCAACTCTTAAATCTTGGCTGGAAATTTCTTTTACCCATTTCTCTGGGTAATTTATTATTAACAACTTCTTCCCAGCTCCTTTCGCTATAAAAAAAAGAATAGAATATTCACTACTTGTCTCAAACAAGAGAAAGAAAGAAACTCAAATTATTCATAGATATTCACGATATGTTCCCTATGGTAATTGGTTTCATGAATTATGGTCAACAAACAATACGAGCTGCAAGGTACATTGGTCAAAGTTTCATGATTACTTTATCGCAAGCAAATCGTTTACCTGTAAGTATTCAATATCCTTATGAAAAATTAATCACATCGGAGCGTTTTCGCGGTCGAATACATTTTGAATTTGATAAATGTATTGCTTGTGAAGTATGTGTTCGCGTATGCCCTATAGATCTGCCTGTTGTAGATTGGAAATTTGAAACAAATATTCGAAAGAAACGATTGCTTAATTACAGTATTGATTTTGGAATTTGTATTTTTTGTGGTAACTGTGTTGAGTATTGTCCAACAAATTGTTTATCAATGACGGAAGAATATGAACTTGCTACTTATGACCGTCACGAATTGAATTATAATCAAATTGCATTAGGTCGGTTACCGATGTCAGTAATTGACGATTTGACAATTCGAACAGTGTTGAATTCGCCTCAAAGAAAAAATGACTAAACCTTTTAATTTCGAATTACTAGAGTTCTGTTTTGGTATATTTGGTATAAAGGAATAAGGCTTTTTCTTTGCTTGAACAATAACCCCAAATCCCAACTATTGATTGGTTGATGAGAAGTACAACTTAATTTGTATTGAAATGAAATAATATATAGACCAAAGCTTTTTGGAACTATATTATATAACTTCAATTTCAAATTGACATTTCGAATAACGAAAAGAACGAAATTGATCCAATAACAGTATCCGCACCAATTCCCACTTAATAGATTTGAATTTAATTCAATTGGAATTGGGAACGTCTCATAAAAAAAAAAACGCCTGGTCGGTTCAATAAGTTCATGAACAAGATTTCGATTTATTTATCTCTTAGTTTAATATAATGGATTTGCCTGGACCAATACATGATTTTCTTTTTGTTTTTCTGGGCTCAGGTCTTATATTAGGAGGTCTGGGAGTGGTATTATTTACCAACTCCATTTATTCTGCCTTTTCCTTGGGATTGGTTCTTGTTTGTATATCCTTATTCTATATTCTATCAAATTCCCATTTTGTAGCTGCTGCGCAACTCCTTATTTACGTGGGAGCTGTAAATGTTTTAATCATATTTGCTGTAATGTTCATGAATGGTTCAGACTATTCCAAAGATTTTCATTTGAATTTTTGGACTGTTGGTGACGGACTTACTTCCCTGGTTTGTACAAGTATTTTTTTTTCGCTAATCGCTACTATTCTAGATACGTCGTGGTACGAGATTATTTGGACTACACGACCCAACCAGATTATCGAACAAGATTTGATAAGTAATAGTCAACAAATTGGAATTCATTTATCAACAGACTTTTTTCTTCCATTTGAACTCGTTTCAATAATTCTTTTAGTTGCTTTGATAGGTGCAATTGCCGTGGCTCGTCAGTAACAAATCTTTCGAACTCGAAACAGCAATCACAATTCCAATTCGACCTTTTTGGGTGTTATCACATACATTTCCCTTAAATTCTTTAAAGTCTAGTTGAATACTATTCGTGGATCAATAGAAAAAAAAAAAAAATAGAAATTTTTTGATTCGATCTATTCTCAAATGGATTCTTTTGCTCCGTACTTGGGATATTCGAAGCAATCAAATCACTTGCATTATTGTTCATATTGAAATGAATCGAAATTGGTACGGAGTTGGTCAATGATGCTCGAGCATGTACTTGTTTTGAGTGCCTATTTATTTTCTATTGGTATCTATGGATTGATTACGAGCCGAAATATGGTTCGGGCCCTGATGTGTCTTGAACTTATAGTAAATGCAGTTAATATCAATTTCGTAACATTCTCTGATTTTTTTGATAGTCGACAATTAAAAGGAGATATTTTCGCAATTTTTGTTATAGCTATTGCAGCCGCTGAAGCAGCTATCGGATCAGCTATTGTTTCGTCAATTTATCGTAACAGAAAATCGACTCGTATCAATCAATCGACTTTATTGAATAAGTAGTATTTAGAAATCAGAATCATAATATTCATCAATTCGGCTTAGGATATATAATATGCGCTAACCTCGATCATGTTTGTGAAACCGGAAGAAATCAAAGTATCTTTGTTCCCTCTTAGGAGTTGATCCAGAAGTGGGTTAATTATAAAAATTCTGGTAAATCATTGATTCATCTGGTATTTAAATATACAATATACGGTGTTTCAAAATTGACTAGATCGAAAATTTAAAAGTTCAAGTTCAATTGATAGATCCAATGTCACATTCAGTAAAGATTTATGATACATGTATAGGGTGTACTCAATGTGTCCGAGCTTGCCCCACAGATGTATTAGAAATGATACCTTGGGACGGATGTAAAGCAAAGCAAATTGCTTCTGCTCCAAGAACAGAAGATTGTGTTGGTTGTAAGCGATGCGAATCCGCCTGCCCAACGGATTTCTTGAGTGTTCGGGTTTATTTATGGCATGAAACAACTAGAAGCATGGGTCTAGCTTATTGATATTGATACGTTCCCAAAAACCCACTAGAATCCGTTTTGAAAACAGTTTCTTTTTTTTTTTTTACCGATTACCGACAAAACCCGTCCTCGAAAAATAAAAAATAAGAATATATTCTATTTTCAAGTTTCGAGCACGGGTTTTTCTGGGCCAAGTGTATCTTGTCTTTACCACGAATTTTATTCCTTGGTTAACACTAATTGTAGTTTTTCCGATAGCTGCGGGTTCTTTAATTTTCTTTCTCCCTCATAGAGGCAATAAGGTGACTAGAGGATATACAATATATATATGTGTCTTAGAACTCCTTCTAACGACCTATGCATTTTGTTATAATTTCCAATTGGACGATCCATTAATCCAGCTGGAAGAGGATTCTAAATGGATCACCTTTTTTGATTTTGACTGGCGGTTGGGAATAGATGGACTTTCCATAGGACCCATTTTACTGGCGGGATTTATCACTACTTTAGCTACTTTAGCGGCTCGGCCAGTTACTCGGAATTCCCGACTATTCCATTTCCTGATGTTAACGATGTACAGCGGTCAAATAGGACCATTTTCTTCTCGAGACCTTTTACTTTTTTTCATCATGTGGGAATTAGAATTAATTCCCGTTTATCTACTTCTGGCCGTGTGGGGTGGAAAGAAACGCCTTTATTCAGCCACAAAATTTATTTTGTACACTGCAGGAAGTTCCGTTTTTCTTTTAATAGGAGTATTGGGTATCGGTTTATATGGTTCCAATGAACCAACATTAAATTTGGAAACATTAGTTAATCAATCGTATCCTGTGGCACTGGAAATAATATTCTATCTTGGATTTTTTATTGCTTTTGCTGTAAAATTACCGATTATACCCTTCCATACGTGGTTACCAGACACCCACGGAGAGGCACATTACAGTACTTGTATGCTTCTAGCCGGAATCTTATTAAAAATGGGAGCGTATGGGTTGATTCGGATCAATATGGAACTATTATCGAACGCCCATTCTATATTTTCCCCCTGGTTCATGATAGTAGGTACCATGCAAATAATTTATGCAGCTTCAACATCTCCTGGACAACGGAATTTAAAAAAAAGAATAGCCTATTCCTCTGTATCTCATATGGGTTTCATAATTCTAGGAATTGGCTCGATAACCGATACAGGCCTCAACGGAGCCTTTTTACAAATAATTTCTCATGGGTTTATTAGTGCTGCGCTCTTTTTCTTGGCAGGAACGAGTTATGATAGAATACGTCTTGCTTATCTCGACGAGATGGGGGGACTGGCTATCCCAACCCCAAAGATATTCACACTATTCAGTATCTTATCGATGGCTTCCCTTGCACTGCCCGGCATGAGTGGTTTTGTTGCGGAATTTTTAGTATTTTGGGGAATAATTACTAGCCAAAAATTTTTTTTAATGCCAAAAATCCTAATCACTTTTGTAATGACAATTGGAATGATATTAACTCCTATTTATTCATTATCTATGTTACGGCAAATGTTCTATGGGTACAAGTTATTTAATGCCCCACCAAACTCTTCCTTTTTCGATTCTGGACCGCGGGAGTTATTTGTTTTGATCTCTATTCTTCTACCCGTAATAGGTATTGGTATTTATCCGGATTTAGTTCTCTCACTATCAGTGGACAAGGTCGAAGCTATTATATCTAATTTTTTTTATAGATAATTTTCACGACTAAAAAAAATAAAAACGAAATCCCATGATTAAAAAAAGTTCGGTAGCCAATGAACAAGGAAGTCTTTTTTCTTCTCTTCAGTTTCAGTTAAATAAATAAAAAAAAGAAGGAAAATAATCGAATTTGACTTGTGACCAAACGCCTTTGGCATTTGTAAGAACCTTTTGAATCAAGCCAAGCAAAGCAGTACGGCGATTCAAAAGGTTCTCGGCGTCTTATACTAACACTAAGTTTCGTTTGGATCTATGCGTTGTCCTATGTTTGTCTTCATCAAGCCCTTTCCTCAATTCAAGTAGATATTAATTAAATGAACCATAACTATGTAACCCGATTCCTAATAGATTGACTCCGAAATAGCATACCCAAATTATAAGAAATCCCGTAGAAGCAACAATTGCGGAATTTACACCTTCAAAATTTTGATTTGTTCGAATATGTAAATAAATCCCGAATATAGTCCAAGTAATAAATGCCCAAGTTTCTTTTGGATCCCAATTCCAGTAAGAACCCCACGCCTCATTAGCCCATACTGCTCCCGAAAGAATCCCTACGGTTAAAAAGATAAATCCTAAACTAATAATACGATAACTCCAACGATCCAATTGTTGAATCACTCGATACTTGTAATAATTTCTAGCGGAAAAGTTATTTAGTAAAACATTCCTTTTTTCATTGATGGATTGGATTTCACCGAAGCAAAACGACTCATTTACATTTAAAAAATTTTTTCTTTTCAAAAAAACCCTTATAACTTTTCGAGACGTAATGACTAGAAGAGCCATGGATAATAAGGATCCACATACAAGAGCTGCATAGCCCAATACCATCATACTTACGTGCATCATTAACCACTGGACTTGGAGAGCGGGTACTAATATTCCGGATTGATTCATTTTGGTTAAAAAACCCGAAGTAGCAAAGCCTTGGGTAAAAATAGCACTTGGTGCCGTTATAGCGCTTAAATGATTTTTTTTATTTTTAAAATAGAAAATCCTATGAATAATGGAGAAACTCCATGAAAGAAAGATTAATGATTCATCTAAATCACTTAATGGGAAATGCCTCGAGTAAATCCAACGCGTGATTAATAATCCTGTTAGACATAAAGCGGTAGCTATCATCCCCTTTTCTGATGAATAATATAGTGCTCTTATTTCATCGACTAATAAGGTTAGTAAATATATTGGAATTCCAATTGAAACGACCGAAAAGGATATATGCGTTAATATATGCTCTAAAGTTGAAAAGATCATAAAAAAAATTAAAAGCCAGAATACCTCAACTATACAGAATGGAAATCATAAATTCAATTCCTTAGAGTACCTTTTGTATATCTTTTGGATATCTTTTTGGAGATGCTATGCCGCCACTCGGACTCGAACCGAGATGCTCTAGCACTGCTTCCTAAGAGCAGCGTGTCTACCGATTTCACCATAGCGGCTTGCTCGAAATCATAATAACCTATTATTAGTCAATCGTCGAGATTGAAATGGAGATTTAACGATTCCACCTTTTGTCGTCTTATTTAATTATTTAAGGTTTCAGGTTTAGTTAACTTAACTTTCATAGTTTCTGGTTTAATAAACTAGAACTGTTGTAACGATTGTAACTAACTAGTTCGAACTTCAATCTAAGGAACAACTCAAAAGGGTTCTTTCGCTTTTTTCATTTTTCCTAACTTTTGTATTTGGGTTGTCGTAATTGTTAGGTTTTTTTTCAGTATTCATTTGTGCTAAGATTGATCAAATCACTTAGGTATTGGGCTGGACATATTCTAAACAATAAAAAAAAAAATTCTTCTTGTTTAGGGCGTATGTTGGGTGATGGGGAAAATAAGAATCCCCATCCTCGGAATAATAAAAAATATTCAAATAAAAAGAAAGGTGAAACTTTCGAGTTTGTCTTAATTCCGTTTNAAAAAAAAAAGTACTTTTTTTTTTTCGAATTCAGTAGACAAATCAATTGTTCAAAACATTACGAAAGGGGAATGGTTACTTACTTTTTTATACTTTTCTATAGTATAGAGTATAAATTAGAAACACAATTAACTCATTGTTGAGTCAGGCTTATTTATATTATTCCAACGTTTTCTTATCTATTTGTTTTCCAAAAAAACTTTTTGAATTCCCAGTAGAAAGGGATTTCGCTAACGAAAAAGCCTTCAACGCTGCCCAATCTCCCCTTTTTTTCCAAATATTCTTACGAATACGTTTTTTTAATATAGAAGTACGTTTTTTTGGAACTGCCATTCAAAAAAGAAAAGCTTATTCATTGCTCAAATTGGATGTGAAAGACATCTATTGTTAAAACAAATCGTTTTTTAGTTTTACTATTCATTTCATTATCTGTGTATTTTTTCTAAGGTAGTTAGTTTATTGGGGAACGCTCCGGGCCAGCCTATGATTTCTATCAAACTGAATTTAACAGAATTCTTTAGTCTTGATCTATGTATATAAATTAGTGTAAAGTTTAATTAGGGAATAATAGTTGAAATTAGAATTGGTTCTATCTTCATAAAAATCTTACTTAGTAGAAAGTCTAAAATAATTTTTTTATTTTTGACTAGTCACTTAGTTAGAACGTTTGATTGCTTTAAACTTTTCATTTTTTTTTAGTTGTTGGGAAAGATTCAAAATAACTATGACTAGCAAAAGAAAAAATTTTTTGATTAATCGTTTTTAAAAGAGCTAAGAACCGGTGAATCAGAAACAATGAGTTAAGAATAAAAACAATTAATATTATTTTATTGATTTTATGGACCATCCATATCAATATTCCTGGATCATACCTTTAGTTCCACTTCCAGTTCCTATGTTAATAGGGGTGGGACTTCTACTTTTTCCGACCGCAACAAAACATCTTCGCCGTATATGGGCTTTTATTAGTATTTTATTGTTAAGTATAGTTATGATTTTTTCGATTGATTTATCTATTGAACAAATAGATCGAACTTATATCTATCAATCCCTAAGGTCTTGGACCCTGAATAATGATTTTTCTTTCGAGTTCGGATACTTTATTGATCCACTTACTTCTATTATGTTAATATTAATCACTACAGTTGGAATTCAGGTTCTTGTTTATAGTGACAATTATATGTCCCATGATCAAGGATATTTAAGATTTTTTGCTTATATGAGTTTTTTCAATGCTTCAATGTTAGCATTAGTTACAAGTTCGAATTTCATACAAATTTATATTTTTTGGGAATTGGTTGGAATGTGCTCTTATCTATTAATAGGGTTTTGGTTCACACGACCTATTGCGGCAAGTGCTTGTCAAAAAGCATTTGTAACTAATCGTGTAGGGGATTTTGGATTATTATTAGGAATCCTAGGTCTTTATTGGATAACGGGTAGTTTCGAATTTCGGGATTTATTCGAAATATTGAATGACTTGATTTATAATAATGAGGTTAACCTTTTATTTGTTACTTTGTGTGCATTTCTATTATTTGCTGGCCCGGTTGCTAAATCCGCGCAATTCCCTCTTCATGTATGG